AAGTCTGATGAATGCCCCGTTCATGAGCTGGTAAAGTCGAGATCAATCAACTGGGATCGGAGACTGGACGTCTATTTCACTATCCCGCTTTTGTCTAAGAAAGTCAGATGCCTATGCGGGATCATTATGAACAGGTTACGAGGCCTGAAGCGGAAGCGGCTATTGAACTGTCGGGGGGACTGGATCAATCAAAGACACTAGTCGGTAAACCCGATCTCTTACAGGCACTGGAATTGGACGATATAGTGGCGGCTATGCATCCCGAGGAAAAATTCTTTGAAATTGGTACTGGCATCCTTGCTTCTGTCCCCGTTGCCTCTGATAGCTATGCCCCCGCCTCTCTTTTTGTCTCTGTGACTCGAGAAGCGAGTCTCGATCTCAAAAGGGTACTTGTATTAAAAAAATCGAGATCTTTCAGGTGCTCCCAGATCTGGAGCAGGCGATGGCTCTTGAAATGGGCTAGGGATGCCTAGAAAAGGTGAATAATTAGGCTATTCTGCTGCTGGTCATGGAAAAATGGATGAAACTGAAGGGTCTGCTTCGACGCTCCCGACCTTCAACTCCGAATTATGCTATGCCTTTCCTTTCGGGGAGCTTCCGCCGGCTCAGATGCTTTCTTTGCCACGGATGCCTTCGGTTTGAGGTCAGGGACTTTTTTTTTCGGCTGGTGGCTGTGATGCTAGGCTAAATGCTGTTAGTGAGACTCGGTAAACCCGGTCCATTGTAGGTGCTACTTCTTGCTCTTTTGCCCCCATTTCTCTGTGATTGGCTTTAGAACCGGGAAAAAAGAGTCAACAACAATCAATCAGTTATGCCTCTCCTCTTCCTGCCTCTCTAGCTGGCTTGATCTTAGACTCCGCTACCAGAGAAGAGCCCTTGTGTCCCTAGCTAATGGATGCCTCTTCCATTAGTGCTCCTTCCTCTGATGTCTCCGCTCGGTCAACCGTCTCTGGAATTTCTGACTTTTTCGGTTCTAAAGCCACTCCGCCCGCCATCCAGTGGATCTTCACCTGGCTAGGATTCTGACTCTCGAACGGGGGAAGGCAACCTATTAGATTGTTGACCCGACCTCAGACTTCGTTTTAGGCTGAAGTAATTGGAGGCCCATTACCCGATATGGGTATGGAATTCGTTTCACCTACCTGGTAGATATGTGTATTTTACCTCTAACCATACCTTTGCTATCTATGCTCCAACCATGATAGCGATTGGACGGTAGCAATTGGTGCTTATTTCGGGGATTCAACCGACCTGGATAAACCACTTCTGCCTTTGGCTTTGCCTCATACCCGGTCTAACTCAAACTTTGACTTTGCTATGCTTGCTTTGTTAGTATAGCAAAGTTTCTAAAGCTGTTAGCGCGTAGTCTGTCTGCTCTAAAGGAAGTCGATTTATTGATTCGTCCTTCTCGGATCGTCGTCGGTCCTTTTTTATTGGGCTCTCATGCCCGGCTAGACGATAAGATCAAAGTAACCCGCTTTAATTTAACCAACCTACTCTGTAATACTGTTTTCACCACCGGTTTGCCATGATTCATAAGCAGGAATCGTAGATCTTATCTAGGATGTTGCCGTCATCTTATAAGATGAAGAAGTCAAGCACATTTCTCTTCTTCCTAAGAAGTAAGGCTGACGGGCTAATAAGTCCCCGGAGCTTCAAAACAGGCCTTTTCATGCTCCGCAGAGGCCAATGAACTTCCGAAAGCTTCTTCTGATTGAGTGAACATACCGAGTACTTAAAAGTAGGGCATTGGATGGGACAAGCCGCTTCCTTTACTTTAAGCCGAGAGGGGTCGTCGCTAATCCTTTAGGCCGCTTCTTTCCACTTTCTACCTCTTAGTCGACTAACTCAAGTTCCTAAACGAGACAGCAGCTATCCAGCTTGTCGGTTAAGGAAGGAGTTCTTGTTCCGTTGCCGTCGTCTAACTAATACATAGTTCTGAAATAGGGATTCATATGGATTGAATCATCATAATGATGACAGCTGCTACCTTCCCATTAGAAACCATCTATCTTTCTTCTTTTCCTTCGTACGAATCTTTGCTAACTTGACTGTGTTCGACGGCTGATGACCCCAATGTGTGAAATATCCACCTCCATGGGGATGCGCGACCGGGAACCATGTTGTCAGGAACTGAGCACTTTCTTGAAAGCATTGATTTGTGGTAAGACTAGAAGAGGAGATTGCTCTTTCGAAGCTAGTCAAGCGATTAAACAAAGTAATCAACCTTTCGAGTTCTTGATTTACGGCTAGAAAGAAGGACTAGAGCTTCATACCTTCCGGCTGTTCTTTCAAGATGGAAAATAATTGATCTGTAAAGGTCAGCGGTCGTAATCTGTTCGACCAGACCACGTCTTGCAACTCTTCTGGCGTCAGGGTTGCGGGAACCTGTGCTTCTTGGTTGAAATTGAAGAACAACTCCTTATGCTTTGGAGACGTTCTCAGCAACTCATAGATAGATATGTTACCTACGCCTCCGCTAAAGGAAGAACCGGGTAGCTATACGTTCCAAACAGCTAAGATATTAGTTATGCTTTAGCAACAGCTCCGTTCAGGGAGGGCGGGGATGAACACACCAAACGGCAAGCTACAAAGAAGGGTGAAACAAGCTACAAAACAGATCTGACTCCTACCTAAGGGGCGGGGCATAGAACAAAAGAGAGTCAAGTCAAAGATAAGAGTTTAGTTATGCTGGGCAGTTGTCTTGGAGGAGCAGCCGCCACAGATGAAGGAGTTGCTTGAGGAAGATGCTTATTTATTTCCATAAGACCTACCTCATGGCTTGCCACTCTTACGACCAACATGGGATTGATTTCATACCTGGAGCAACTAACCTACTTTCCTAGTTCTTTGATTCTGATATTCCTATTCCTGGGATTACTAGTTCTCACATTCCTCTTTTCTTTCTGGTTTCCCGGATTTCTCTTCTTCCTACTTTCTTTGCTCTCCTGGCTTTCTGGATGTGAGGGTTAGCTTAAAAAGAACTATCTCTAGCTCTCCCAGCTAAGATGTACGATGTCTGATACCGATTCAAGCTCACTCAGAGATATATGATTTATGTGTTCTATGGGTTTGAAAACAGGGATGGTAGGGTTTCTTCCATTGAAAAGAAAGAAAGCTTATTTAGGACCTCTGAGACCGTTTAGCTCTTATTCCTCTTTGGAAGTGACTTTGTGATGGGATTGGGTCTTCTGTGAGGGATCATTCTATTAAACGAATAAAGTGAACGTTTCCGGACGTTTTCTGGTTGGGAGAGCGTACAAAGCAAGGACTCGGAGGTCGGTGTAGTTAGGATAGTAATATAACCTATTACCTATTGGTAACCTATTGCTGTACGTATCCCCTATAAGATCTTGTCCAGCATCTTTGTCTAGCTAATCTTAGGGACTGTAAGCAAAGGATGTCACTATAGCTAACCTTCCCAAGTAACAGTACCTAATTTGACCAATTTTGATTTTATAAGAAAACAAGGAAAGTCAACTACCCTATTCCCAAACCATCGGTACAGGAAAACAAGGAAAGTCAACTACCCTATTCCCAATTCCCAAGCCAACCAAACCAGGGAAGCTAGGTCCAACCATTACCCTTTTCGAGCAGACTCAGAAAAAGAAGAAGCCAACCCAGATCCTTATTCGCGGTAGCAGCTACTTCTTCTGCTTCTTCGGTTGTTGCCGCCTAATTAGCTACGATCAATGAAAATCTCTACAGAGAAGAAAGCTGTGCCCATATCTATAAGCAGCGCTTTGTCCTTTCTATATAAGCTGCACTACGCTGAATGAGAAAAATTTCCTGCTCCCATCTATTTGTTGTGGGGCATCCCCGTTCCCAATGACTGTTCCTGGAGTTGGAGGAAATTGCTGAACTTGAGGGACACCTTTCATCCGGTCGGTAATGGGAAAGGTACTTTTCTTTGGTTCGACAACAGGCATCCGTTAGGTCCCATTGTTCAAAAGTATAGTAGTAGAATCTGTTATGATACAGCTATTCCGGTCTATGCCAAAGTCAACACTATTATTGAAGAAAACGGCTGGAAGTGGCCGGCGGTTAGATCTTTCAATAGGCCCCCTCTTCGTTTCACTCGAGCCTCTTTGCCCCTCGAGTCCACTCAAGAACTACTTGACTGACTAGCGACAGGGAGATTTGAAAGACTGATGGAGAGCACACCCGCGAACTATGGAACAAGGTTACCCCCACACTGAAGAAAGAGTACAACAAACAATAAGGATAAGATGAATGCAAGAGATAGAAAGGCCTTTTTCGAGACAAAAGAGGCTTACGTATCTTCTTCCCTTATCAGAACGCTTTGACCCTTTGCCCATAGTTACAGAGATTCCAGATTCGCGGGAATCAATAGAAAGAATTTCTTTGTGGACAGAAAGGTAGCTTGCTTACTTAGTGCTTGTACTAAGGAAAGATTACGACTCCGATAGATAACCAAAGAGCAGACAGGAGCAAGCCAGAGACCTATTACATATGAGCTAGCGAATACCTCAGCTACAGGAGTGGAAGAATTTGAGTTAGAAGCTCTAAGGAGAGTCTCCTTTCCGGACTTGAAAGCGAGTAAACGAAGACAGTCGGTAAAGAAGTTTTCGCAGTAACAGGAGTTGCACAGTTCTAGAATTAGAGGAATAAGATTTACTTACCGGACTTGAAAGCGATTAAAGGCAGATAGAATTAAGGCGAAAGAAAGCCCAGAAAGCAGCTATTTCCCGTATTCCCAGCCGAAAGGGCATTCTCTTGAAGAAAGACCGTAGAGTGAAGGCGATATATGATATAGCCAGGCCAGGAAGGCCCATGTTTCCTCCATGAGAAGGTACAAAGACATTGCTGCTCAGTGAGACAATGTTGTCAATAGCAGCCAGAGCAGAGGACTTATTGATATATGGTGAAAGTTCGCCTTCTTGTGCCAACATCTCCCTACTAACTAGATTTAAAAATTCTGGCGCAAGTGGCTGCAAAGACTAGAAAGCCAATGAAGAAAATAGTTCAAATGAAATCCTATCCCGTAATGGTTGTCAACGAGAGAAGGCTTCAGGGTAGCTTCTGGAGTTCTTAGAGAAGGCTTACTTCAAGAGGTTCTTAAGAAGGAGTTTCAAACTGACCTTTAGGCACTGACGTGACTCTTCCACTTGTTGATTCAGTCGAGAACAACATCTGCTCTGTGAAAGCTTACCGGAAACTCTCACCAGAAGGTCAAATCTGTGCAGTGTAAGCTTGATCTCTTTGAATTGGGTATTCCCCCAACCTGTCAAACAAAGAAAGCTAGTATAGGCATGAAAACAGCTTGCTTAGAGAGCTTCCCTTCCCCTTACAGGCAAGCTTGAACTTCCCTTCCTAACGAGCCAACAAGTTAGAGATGTAAAGACGGTTCCTTACCAGGAGTCAATCCCACAAGAATCCTAGCTTGATTGGTTTGATGTAAGCGAATGCGAGTACAGGGAAACGAGACAGCTCACAACAAAGCTTAGGCTCACTTCTGACCGAAAGTCCAATTCAATCATTCAAAGCTCACTGAGCACTTCTTTCCTTAGTTTGAGGACGTTAATGAGTTTCAAAGGATAATAGCTGATCTAGAAAACCTGAAAGTCTCTATATCAGACGAGGATCAATACTGATGTCCTTACCAAAACAGAATTCAATTCAATTCAACAGCAAAAGAAGGATAGCTTGATCCTCAATGCCTTTGATCATCTTTTTCTAGGTAGGGAATTGCTTATCTCGGTAAGCTAAGAATGTTAGAAACAAAGAACTAGGACAGAACAGGAAATGGAGAAGGAGGTTAGAATCAAAGAACAGTAAATGGAGAAGGAGGTTAGAATCAAAGAACAGTAAATGGAGAAGGAGGTTAATGTGTATTTCATTCTATCTACATTTTAACTAATTGAGTGTATCCAGTCTTATCCATTAATGTAATTACAAGAAGAATAGTACCAAGCATGTAGGTTATAGTTTTCACTTTACTGGGTGAAGGTTTCTGTAGTTCAAGTGGGTCAAAAGTGGTTTGCGGAAACATATCTCTAATAATTCGATTGAGAGGCTCCTCGCACTCACATGGACTTACACTTTTGTGTATTATACAAACATGATTCACATACACATCTCGTGTATATTGCAATACATTTGGTAAATTATCTGAAAATAATAATGAAGGTTTGTTCAAAAGAGGTCCAGGAGCTATTTCCATTAACACTGTTATACTGAACAGTATACAAAAGAAGACTGCAGTGCGAGAATTTATGGAGGATGATAATGCATTTGAGATATTCTGCTGAACACTTTCATATCTTTTATGTAAAACATTTTTGATGAGAAAATCACCAGTAGTATCCAAACACTTTAATCCAGATGATGGGAAAATGCTTTGTTTAAACCTACTACGAAGTATGCTTAATAATGAATTATTACCAGTTGATCCATATGGTGATGTGAAATCTAAGTTTAGGTTTTTGATATAACTATGAAGTATATTAGGTAGTATTACTTTCTCTGTTGAGTTTGTACCACTGGTCTGATGTCTCAATTTCTCTCGCGTTAGGATATGAATTGGATTTTCTGTGGAACTGTTGACCAGTGGTCCTCTAAATAAAGGAGATTTCATTTTCATATCTAAATTCACCAAACCAATATGTAGAGCACCACAGGTCAGAAGTAAGAAAGATAATATATATGTCTATTTATTGGTTAAATCAATTCTGGCGAGAGATCAAATTCAGATTACTGTTCAATTATTTGAGTTCAGTCTAATTTTCGACCTAACAAGAGCAACGGAATCACGCTCTGTAGGATTTGAACCTACGACATTGGGTTTTGGAGACCCACGTTCTACCGAACTGAACTAAGAGCGCTTTCTTATCACAATTGATAAGACTGTAAAGACGAGGATTCTTTTTTTTTTTTTATAACCCCAATAAATTTTCCACGCCTATACTATCATATATAATATGAGAAATTGAAAGATTATCTATGTCCAATTTGAATCGATTACCAAGCCATGTCCCCTCATGCTATATGAGACTGAACTCTCAGTTTGTATATGTGGAAAGAGACCTAAGAGAACTGAAACTGACTTCTAACCTAGGCTCTGACTCTCTTATTTTGACTTCTTTCCTTCTTTTCCCGTAGGATCTCCCAAGAAAAAGCCAATATCCTGAGAGTGATCTATAAATTCCCACGAAGGCCAATCAGCATCACTAAAACAAGAGCAAGTTGAGAGGAAGGTGTCAAGTGCAGACAATTCAGAGAAGATATCTCAACAATCTTTTGAAAGCGTTTAATAGGAAGGAATAGAAACTTGAATCTAAACCTTCTTTTCTATCTAAGGTCTCATCAGAAATTGTGAAAGTTCACTGAGTAAGCTATGTCAGGTCTGGTTATGCTAGCAACCACCAAGAATGCTACGATAGAGATGAGGATTAGCAAAGTGGAACTTACAACAGCAGAGCAGACAAAGAGGACCCAGAAGTGACTATGGGAGAAGGGAGAGGTTCTTTCCATGCCAGC